AAAACTATTACACTAGTATAATAAACACATTTTAATTTGCAATCTTATTACAGAAACTACTTAGGATTTTTCCTGTTTCCGGGGGGTTTACAGGAGTGTTAAGGATCCTAGGGGTTTAGGGGGGTAGGGGGGTTTAAACGGATAAAAACCCCCGGGGGTATCTTATAGATATGTTTCGAGTAGAATTAAATTATTTATGCTCTTGAAATCAGTTATGTGATTATATACGGAATATATCTTCTTAACATTCATGTTCCTTGTTAAAAACAAGGAATATGTTCTACCTAAATAATTAGATTATTTTCACTGTGAAATGTCTAATGAAAGGAAAAAGAAAAGAGAAAACCCCTTACACTCTGGAATGAACGCCCGGCTTGCTGGGTAACGAGTCGAATGTTTGACACCATTAACTTATGCAAGCGTCGATAGATTTCTAGGGGAAAGTTATCAATTAAATGGCCCTGAAGTAGGAACCAAATGCCAGGAATAAATCATATGGTGTGACCCCCACAATTATTGTCCCTCACCTTCAATAAGTTCATGTGTCGGTAACCGTTAATTGGTCGGTTCTTACTGTGCAAATTATTACATTCTTAATAGGATGTTGAATGCGACCTATGTGTTAAATGTATATATGAATTATACGAGAAATCATTACATTTCATGTTTAATTGTGCTTTTCACTACATTACTAAAGAGTAATGGTTACATTCGTGAATTGATTATAAAACATAGTCTATATATATATATATACATATATTAGTATATATGGCACCATGTGGCTTTATAGAATTATTGGTTTTGTATATCATCTTTTATTAGTATGAGTAGTAGTTACAGCCAGATTGCAAATATAGTATTATAAGTATGCGGGCATAAATATTATTTATGGTGTATGTTCAAAGAGTAGTTTAGTTTAGAATTCTAGCTTTGGGAGTTAGAGGTAGGAGTTAGAATCTCCTCTTTTTGAGTATTAAGGGGGATTTTAACCTCCGACATCCGGCTTACAAGGCCGGCGTTCTAATCTCTGAACTATTAATACATCGTCATTCAAGGACTTTATTTTCAGCTCATCCTGCTGCTGGTATTAAAAATAAGAAAAGTGAGAAGTATAGGATGGATGCGATTTGGCCGATAATAATAAAAGGATGTTCTACGGGTATACCTCCGATTCAGGTGAGGATTACTACATCGGCAATTAGGACTCAGAATAGGAATTGGGTTAGGGGGCGGAAGGTCAGGGCTCGTTGTTTGGAAGTGTGGAGGATTGGGACTAGTATGAGGACTAGGATTGAGGCTAGTAGTGCCAGAACCCCGCCTAATTTGTTTGGGATTGATCGTAGGATGGCGTATGCAAATAGGAAATACCATTCGGGTTTAATGTGGGGAGGGGTAACGAGGGGGTTGGCTGGTGTGAAATTGTCCGGGTCTCCTAATAAGTTAGGAGAGAAAAGTGCTAGACATGTAAGTGTGAGGAGTAGTGCTGCAAATCCTAGGAGGTCTTTGTATGAGAAGTATGGGTGGAAGGAGATCTTGTCCGCGTCGGAGTTGAGTCCTAGGGGATTGTTTGAACCTGATTCGTGTAGAAAGAGGAGGTGAAGGAGTGTAGCGGCCGCGATTACAAAAGGGAATAGGAAGTGGAATGCAAAGAAGCGGGTAAGGGTGGCATTATCGACGGAGAAGCCGCCTCAAATTCATTGAACTAGGTCGTTTCCAATATAGGGGAAGGCGGATAGGAGGTTGGTAATGACGGTGGCCCCTCAGAAGGATATTTGTCCTCAGGGAAGTACGTAACCAACGAAGGCTGTCATTATTACTAGGAGGAGGAGAATAACCCCAATATTTCAGGTTTCTTTATAAAGGTAGGAGCCATAGTAAAGTCCTCGTCCGATGTGAGCGTAGATACAGATAAAGAAGAAGGAGGCTCCGTTAGCATGTATATTACGGATCAGTCAGCCGTAGTTTACGTCTCGGCAAATGTGGGCAACAGATGAAAAGGCCGTAGCAATATCTGATGTGTAGTGTATAGCTAGGAATAGGCCCGTGAGGATTTGTGCAATAAGGCAGAGTCCTAGTAGCGAACCAAAGTTTCATCAGACTGAAATGTTGGAGGGGGCTGGAAGGTCTACTAGTGCGTCGTTTGCGATTTTTAGGAGGGGGTGCGTTTTGCGGAGGCTGGCCATAGTAACATTTTTGTAGTTGAATGACAACGATGGTTTTTCAAGCCATAAGTCCTGGTTAGAGCCCTGGCAGAAATTATGTGCTTTTCTATTATTTGTTTTTTATTTTGTTGAATCGTAGGGGCGATTGCGGTTGCTTCTAATCCTTCTCCTTTTTTTGGTGCCCTTGGGCTAGTGATGGTAGCAGGGGTGGGGTGTGGGGTTCTTGTGGAACACGGAAGCCCCTTCTTGGCTTTGATTCTTTTCTTGATTTATTTAGGGGGGATGTTAGTTGTGTTTGCCTACTCTGCGGCTTTGGCCGCAGAGCCTTATCCAGAGTCTTGGGTGAGCCCAACGGTTGTGGCCTACATGTGTTGTTATGCGGCTGTTGTGGTTGGGGTTTCTAGTAAGTTTTGACGTGAGTGGGTCGGCGGTTTATCTGGGTCAGCCGATGAGTGGGGGCCTTTTTATATTTTTCGGGCGGATAATGGGGGAGTGGCAGTAATGTACTCGGAGGGGGGATGAATGTTGGTTGTGGCTGCTGGGGTTCTTCTCTTGACTTTATTTGTGGTCCTAGAGTTAACTCGAGGGTTGAGTCGTGGTACTCTTCGGGCCATCTAAACAAAGAAGATTAGAAGGGAAAATATCAGAGTGATGAGGAAGAAGATGAGGTACGTCTTTACTAATCCTCGTTGGGTATTACTTGTTGAGGTAATAAGGGGATTATTGAGTTTGGCTGTAGCTTTGGGGCCTGTTTTTTCCAATCAGGTTTGGTCAATTATTTGGCTCGCAATAGATTGACCTATCCCGAGGCTTATTGCAGGGGGGAAGCGATGCAGGATTATGGGGAAAAAGCCGAGCATGTTTGAGAAGCGGAAGGGAGGGAGGTAGGGGGCAGGTTTGAATTGTTTGCTTGTTAGGGATGCGAGTTCTAGGGCAATTATTAGTCCTAAAATTGTCACGGTTAGGGCGGCTAGTTTAAGTATTAGGGGTATTGATATTACTGGGGTTTTTAGTGGGAGTAGATTAGAAGTGATTAGGAGGCCGGCTACAATGCTCCCTCAAGCTAGACGTTTAATAGGGTTTAGGACTGCGGGGTTGTTCTCGTTGATGGGAGAAAGTGCGTTAAAGCGGGGGCGGCCTATTGAGACGAAGTAAACAATACGTAGGCTGTAAATTGCTGTGAAGGAGGTGGCTAGGAGGGTTAAGGTAAGGGCCCAGGCGTTGAGGTATGAGGTGTTGAGGGCTTCAATAATGGCGTCTTTAGAAAAGAAGCCGGCCAGGAAGGGGGTTCCTGTGAGGGCTAGGCTTCCAATAGTAAGACAGGTGGAGGTGAAAGGGGTGAGGCGGTGCATGCCTCCTATCTTGCGAATGTCTTGCTCATCGTTAAGGCTGTGGATAATAGAGCCGGAGCATAAGAAGAGCATGGCTTTAAAAAAAGCGTGGGTACAGATGTGAAGAAACGCCAATTGGGGTTGGTTTAGCCCGATTGTTACTATTATCAGGCCCAGTTGGCTGGATGTTGAGAATGCAACGATTTTTTTAATGTCGTTTTGGGTTAAGGCGCATGTGGCTGTGAATAGTGTGGTGAGGGCTCCAAGACATAGGCAGGTAGTAAGGGCGGTAGCATTGTTTTCTAAAAGTGGGCTTATACGTACTAAGAGAAAAATGCCTGCGACAACCATAGTGCTGGAATGGAGTAGGGCGGATACTGGCGTGGGGCCTTCTATGGCAGCGGGGAGTCATGGGTGTAGTCCAAATTGGGCAGATTTACCTGTGGCGGCTACGATTAGTCCTAGGAGTGGGTAAGTGAGGTCAAAGTTTTTGGCGATTGCAAAAATTTGTTGTAGCTCTCATGAGTTAAGATGGGAGACTATCCATGCTATTGCAAAGATTAGGCCGATGTCTCCTACTCGATTATAAATAACTGCTTGTAGGGCTGCGGTATTTGCATCTGCCCGGCCGTGTCACCAGCCAATTAGGAGGAATGACATGATTCCGACCCCTTCTCATCCAATAAAGAGTTGAAAGAGGTTGTTTGCTGTAACTAGAATAATTATTGCGATTAGAAAAATTAAGAGGTACTTAAAGAACCGGTTTATGTTGGGGTCGGCATGTATGTATCAAGAGGCAAATTCTAGAATTGACCATGTGACATATAGGGCAACAGGTGTAAAGATGATGGAATAGTGGTCAAATTTTAAGCTAAGGTTTACGTCAAAGGTTGATGTGTTTATTCAGTTTGATGAGGAAGCAATGGTTTCTACCCCCTCATTGAGAAATAAGAAAAGGGGAAGGAGGCTGACATAAAAGGCCAGTTTTACAGCCGTTTTCACATGTGTGAGGGCTCAGTCTTCTTTTCGAGGGAGGGGGCTGAGGGTTGTTAGCACGGGGAATATAAGTAAGGAGAAAATCATAAGCAGGCTCGAGGTTATAATGATAGAAGGGGTGTGCATAACTACCACTTGGAGTTGCACCAAGAGTTTTCGGTTCCTAAGACCGACGGATGGACTATTATCCTTTGGGAGTGGGGTTTCGGGGACAGTCCCGGAGTTCAACCGGGGTGATGAAACTTAGCAGGATCCATCTGTTAGCGAACCTTCCTCGGTGGAAAAGGGGGTTTTAACCCCTATCTTTAGAATCACAATCTAATGTTTTAGTTCAAACTATGTCTACAGTTGGCTCAACCTCAGATCAGTTCGGGTTTAAGGATAAGGAGGAGGAGCGGTAGAAGGTGAAGGGCCATGAGCAGGTGTTCTCGTGAGTGGGAGGGGTCGAGGCCAATAATGTGTGAGGGGAGGGGGCCCCGCTGGGTTATTAGGAATATGTAGAGAGAGTAGCTTGCAGTGATGAGGGTTCCTCCTCCAGTCAGAATAATTGTTCATCAAGATCAGTTGAACAGGGAGGTAATAATCATTAGCTCACCCATTAGGTTGGGTAGTGGGGGAAGTGCAAGGTTGGCGAGGCTAGCAATGAATCATCAGGCTGTTATTAGGGGTAAAATAATTTGCAGGCCGCGTGCTAGGAGCATGGTTCGGCTGTGTGTTCGTTCGTAGTTTGTATTGGCTAGACAGAAAAGGGCAGAGGATGTTAGTCCGTGGGCGATTATGAGGATTAAGGCACCTGTAAATCCTCAGGGGGTTTGGATGAGGATTCCTCCTACTACTAAGCCTATATGACTTACTGAGGAATATGCGATTAGAGATTTTAGGTCGGTTTGGCGAAGGCAGATTGAGCTCGTTATAATAATTCCTCATAGTGCGAAGATAAGGAAGGGGTAGCTTAATTCTTTGGTTAATGGGTCTAATATGACAATTATTCGTATTATCCCATAACCTCCTAATTTTAGGAGCACTGCGGCAAGAACTATTGATCCTGCAACAGGAGCTTCAACATGTGCTTTTGGTAATCAAAGGTGTACGCCGTACAGTGGTATTTTGACAAGAAATGCTAATAGGCAGCCGGCTCATCATAGTTTATCAGCATTGGAGGAAAGATGGAGGGGATGGGAGAATGGCAGTGTGAGTAGGGAGAGTGTTCCGGTATAGTTTTGTAGGAGGAGGAGGGCAACAAGTAGGGGAAGGGAGCCTGCTAGGGTATAGAATAAGAAGTAGACTCCTGCGTTAAGACGTTCTGTTTGGTTGCCTCATCGGGTAATGAGGATTAGGGTTGGAATGAGGGTTGATTCAAACATAACATAGAACATAATTAATTCGGTTGCGCCGAAGGCTAGAATAAGGAAGATTTGAAGAGATGTTAATAATGTAATGTATATGCGCTGGCGGTTGATTGGCTCGGTTGCTGTGTGATTTTGGCTAGCTAAAATCATCAAGGGGAGGAGCCAGCATGTAAGGACTAGTAGAGGTGTGGATAGGGGGTCTGTGGCTATAAATGGGTTAAGGGCAGATCAGCCTGTCTCTATCGAGTGTTTTAGTCATGAAAGGCTAATTAGTGCAATTAGTATGCTGTGGGTAAGGGTTGTGGGCCAAAGTCATTTGGCGGGGGCTAATCAGGCAGTTGGGACAAGTATTAGGGTGGGAATGAGAATTTTTAACATTGTAGTAGATTGAGGCTTTTAAGATGGTCGGTTCCATGAGTGCGGGCTGTTGCTACTAGTAGGGCGAGTCCTGCACTTGCTTCACAGGCTGAAAAAGCTAGCAGTAATATTGGGGCTGTGCAAAAGCTTGTGGAGTTTAGTTGAACAGTTCAGAGGGAGAGGGCGATAAATAGGGAGAGCATTATACCTTCTAAACAGAGCAGAGCAGAGAGGAGATGGGTTCGGTGGAATGCCAAGCCTGTGAGGCCTAGGATGAAAGCGGATGAAAAAGTAAAGTGCACGGGAGTCATTAGGGGATTATGGGATTTAACCATAAGTGTTTGAGCCGAAATCAAAAGTTTTGTTTAAACTAATCGCCGATTCGGCTCAGTCTAGGCCACCTTGGAGTCATTCATAAATTAATCCTAGGGTGAGGAGGATCAGAACGATGGAGGCTCATAGAAAAGTAAGTGCAGGAGAGGCCAGTTGATCTCCTCAGGGAAGTGGTAATAGGAGGGCAATTTCTAGGTCGAATAGTAGAAATAGGATGGCGACGAGAAAAAATCGTAGGGAAAATGGGAGTCGAGCTGTTCCTAGGGGGTCAAAACCGCACTCATATGGTGATAGTTTTTCATGGTCTGGGCTCATTTGAGGTAGTCAGAAGGATAGGACGGCTAGAGCAACCGATAAAGTGAGAGCAATAGTGATAACAGTTGAAACTAGGTTCATTATCTTTCCTTGGAGTTTAACCAAGACCGGGTGATTGGAAGTCACTTATACTCAACTTGATACTAGAAAGATTATGAGCCTCATCAATAGATGGAGATATACAGGAAAAGTCAGACAACGTCTACGAAATGTCAGTATCAGGCGGCTGCTTCGAACCCAAAATGATGTTCGGATGTAAAGTGATATTGGACTTGTCGGAGTAAGCATACGGCTAAAAAAGTAGAGCCAATAATTACATGCAGGCCGTGGAAGCCGGTGGCTACAAAGAAGGTTGAGCCATAAACGCCATCTGCGATTGTGAAAGGGGCTTCGTAGTATTCTATGGCTTGTAGGAATGTGAAGTAGAAGCCTAGAAGAATTGTAAATGTGAGAGATTGAATGGCTTGTTTTCGTTCTCCTTCTATGATGCTGTGATGGGCCCAGGTTACTGTTACCCCAGATGCAAGAAGTACGGCTGTGTTGAGTAGGGGAACTTCAAAGGGGTCTAGGGTAGTGATTCCCGCAGGAGGTCAGCAGCCCCCTAGTTCAGGGGTGGGGGCGAGGCTTGAGTGGTAGAAGGCCCAAAAAAAGCCCAGGAAAAAGAAGACTTCTGATGTAATGAAAAGAATTATACCATATCGAAGGCCTTTCTGTACGGGGGGTGTATGGTGACCTTGGAATGTGCCTTCTCGAACAATATCGCGTCATCATTGATATATTGTTAATAGGAGAAGGGCTGTGCCTAAAACAATTAGTGTTGTAGAGTGGAAGTGGAATCAAATTGCAAGTCCTGAGGTTATTAATAGAGCAGCAACTGCGCCTGTCAGGGGTCAAGGGCTTGGGTCAACTATATGATATGCGTGTGCTTGATGTGCCATTAGATATTTTCTTGTAGATAGAGTGTTAGTAGTAGTACGAAGACGTAGGCTTGAATCATTGCTACGGCGACTTCTAGAAGCGTTAGTAAAACTAGGACTGTCGCTGTAAGGATGGCTACAGTTGGTATTAGTGGTAAAAGTACAAATGCAGCTGTAGAAATTAGTTGAATAAGTAGGTGACCAGCTGTTAGGTTGGCAGTAAGCCGTACACCTAGTGCCAAGGGTCGGATAAATAAACTAATTGTTTCGATAATAATAAGTATGGGAATTAGGAGGTTGGGGGTTCCTTCTGGAAGGAGGTGGCCTAGGGCATGATTTGGCTGGTTTCGTATACCAATAATGACAGTTGCTAGTCAGAGAGGGACTGCAAACCCTAGGTTGAGGGATAGTTGGGCTGTAGGGGTGAAGGTATAGGGCAGGAGCCCAAGCATGTTTAGTGAAATTAAAAAGAGCATTAGGGAGGCCAGAAGGGCGGCTCATTTGTGCCCGTTAACATTTAGGGGAAGAAGCAGTTGGTGGGTGAAGCGATTAATAAAAGCGCTTTGCAGGGTAAGAAGTCGATTGTTTAATCATCGAGTTGTAAGTGTAGGGTAAAGAACGGTGGGGAAGATAAGTGCTAGTGCAATCAGGGGAATTCCTAGGTATGTTGTGCTTATAAATTGGTCAAAAAAGCTTACACTCAGGGTCAGTTTCAGGAGGTTTTTTCTAGTTTTTGGGGTTTAAGGGGTGCAGGTTGGTAGGGGAAAGTGTGGGTTATCACTTTTTTAGGGAAGAAGGCTAGGAATACCACTCAGGCAAAGAGTAGTGTTCCGAATCAGGGCAGGGGAAGGAGTTGGGGCATGTCGCTAAGGGTGGTCGGTAGTCACCAATCTCTAGCTTAAAAGGCTAGTGCTACTCCTTGTTTAGCTTCTTAGCGAGGCGTCTTGAAGTATAAATGAAGATCAGTTTTCAAAATGTTCTAAGGGGACAACTTCAACTACAATTGGTATAAAGCTGTGATTTGCGCCGCAGATTTCTGAGCATTGCCCATAGAACACCCCTGGTCGGGATGTAATGAAAGCTGTCTGGTTTAGACGACCTGGGACAGCGTCTATTTTAACACCTAGGGCTGGTACTGCTCATGAGTGAAGGACATCTTCGGCAGAGACCAGGACCCGAACTGGGGAGTCTAAGGGGACCACTATGCGGTGGTCAGCTTCTAGAAGACGGAATTGACCGGGGGTAAGGTCTTGTGTGGGGATTATATATGAATCGAACCCAAGGTCCTCATAATCGGTGTATTCGTAGCTTCAGTATCATTGATGGCCTATGGCTTTAATTGTAATGTGGGGGTCGTTAATTTCGTCCATTAGGTAAAGGATGCGGAGGGAGGGGAGTGCAATAAGGATGAGGACTACTGCAGGGAGGACTGTTCAAATAATTTCAATTTCTTGAGAATCTAAAATATATTTATTGGTTAGACTAGTGGAAACTATTGCCACAATAATATAAAGAACTAATGTGCTAATAAGGAATACAATTATTAAGGCATGGTCGTGAAAGTGTAGGAGCTCCTCTATAACTGGTGAAGTTGCATCTTGTAAGCCTAGTTGCGCGGGATGTGCCATTAGTAGTTTAAGACACGCGGGGTTTAAACCCGCATCTCTGCCTCGACAAGGCAGTATAATCTTCGCGTTCTACTAGTGTCTTGTAGAGAAGTGTAGAGGTTCTTCCATAGTTGGTGAAGTTGCATCTTATAAGCCTAGTTGTGCGGAATGTGCCACTTGTGGTTTAAGACACGCGGGGTTTAAACTCGCATCTCTGCCTTGACAAGGCAGTGTAATCTTCGCGTTCTACTAGTGTCTTGTAAGGAGGGTGTAGGGGTTTTTCTGTAACTGGTGAAGTTGTACCTTGTAAGCTTAGTTGCGGAGATGCACTATTTGTGGCTTAAGACACGCGGGGTTTAAACTCGCATCTCTGCCTTGACAAGGCAGTGTAATCTTCGCGTTCTACTAGTGTCTTGTAAGGAAAGTGTAGGAGCTCCTCTATAGTTGGTGGGGTTATATCTCGTAGGCCTAGTTGCGCGGGGCGCGCATTTGGAATTAAAGACACGCGGGGTTTAAACCCGCATCTCTGCCTTGACAAGGCAGTATAATCTTCGCGTTCTACTAGTGTCTTATAAGGAAAGTGTGGGGGTTCTTCTATGACTGGCGAAGATTGTGCTTTGTGGGCTTAGTTGTGGGGATGTATCATTTGGAATTAAAGACACGCGGGGTTTAAACCCGCATCTCTGCCTTGACAAGGCAGTGTAATCTTCGCGTTCTACTAGTGTCTTATAAAGAAAGTGACAGAACGGTTATGTGGTTGGCTTGAAACCATCATACGGGGGTTCAACTCCTCCCTTTCTCGTTTAGTGTGATTGGATTTGTACAAATGCGGGTTCCTCAAACGTGTGATATGGCGGAGGGCAGCCGTGGAGTCATTCTACATTGGTTATGGTCAGTTCTACTGCTAAAACTTCACGTTTAGAGGCGAATGCTTCTCAGATGATAAACAGGAATATAATTACTGCTACAAGTGAGATTATAGAGCCAATGGAAGAAACAGTGTTTCATAGGGTGTAGGCATCTGGGTAGTCTGAATATCGACGAGGTATTCCGGCTAGTCCTAGGAAGTGTTGAGGGAAAAAGGTAAGATTTACGCCTACAAACATAATACCAAAGTGGATTTTTGTTCAAGTGCTGTGTAGGGTGTAGCCTGTGAATAGTGGGAACCAGTGCACAAAGGCGGCTACAATGGCAAAGACGGCTCCTATTGAGAGTACATAGTGGAAGTGTGCAACTACATAATATGTATCGTGCAGAACAATGTCTAGTGAAGAATTGGCTAGTACAATTCCTGTTAAACCTCCTACTGTGAAAAGGAAAATGAAGCCAAGTGCCCATAGAAGAGGGGTTTCTCATTTAATAGACCCTCCGTGAAGTGTGGCCAGTCAACTGAAGACTTTAACACCAGTGGGGATTGCGATGATCATGGTGGCGGATGTAAAATATGCTCGTGTATCTACGTCCATCCCTACTGTAAACATGTGATGTGCTCATACAATAAACCCTAGGAGGCCAATTGCTATTATAGCTCAAACCATACCCATATAGCCAAATGGTTCTTTTTTCCCAGAATAATATGCAACAATGTGGGAGATTATTCCAAAGCCAGGAAGAATTAAAATATAGACTTCTGGATGACCGAAGAATCAGAACAAGTGCTGGTAGAGAATTGGGTCTCCCCCTCCAGCTGGGTCAAAGAAAGTAGTATTAAGATTACGATCTGTCAGAAGTATTGTAATACCGGCGGCAAGAACGGGAAGAGACAAGAGTAGTAGGACTGCTGTAATTAAAACAGCTCATACAAATAAAGGTGTTTGATATTGAGAAATAGCTGGGGGTTTTATGTTAATAATGGTAGTAATAAAGTTGATTGCCCCTAGAATTGATGAAATTCCTGCTAGATGTAGAGAGAAGATGGTTAAGTCTACGGATGCGCCTGCGTGGGCTAGGTTTCCGGCTAGAGGCGGGTAGACCGTTCAACCAGTTCCAGCACCAGCTTCTACTCCGGAGGAGGCTAGGAGAAGTAGGAAGGATGGGGGGAGAAGTCAGAAGCTTATATTGTTTATTCGAGGGAACGCCATGTCTGGGGCGCCAATTATAAGTGGAATGAGTCAGTTTCCGAAGCCACCAATCATGATTGGTATTACTATAAAGAAAATTATCACGAAAGCATGTGCTGTAACAATTACGTTATAAATCTGATCGTCGCCAAGTAGGGCGCCTGGTTGGCTCAGCTCAGCTCGAATAAGCAGGCTGAGGGCGGTTCCTACTATACCGGCTCAGGCACCAAATACAAGATAAAGGGTGCCAATGTCTTTGTGATTAGTCGAGAAAAATCAACGTGTGATGGCCACAGGTAGGATGGCTGAATGTTTAAGCGGTGGATTGTAGCCCCATAGACAGAGGTTTAATCCCTCTTCTTACCAAGCCTTGAGGTGTTTTAACATATTAGATTGCAAATCTAAAGAAGCAAGTTAGACGTTTGCCGGGGCTTTTCTCCGCCTACAGTTTTGTACTATAAGTAGGCGGAGAAAAGTTAGATAGATGCTCGCCGGTTTGAGCGCTTAGCTGTTAACTAAGAGTTTGTAGGATCGAAGCCTACCTGTCTAGAAAGCTTTAGCTTAATTAAAGTGTCTGCTTTGCACGCAGAAGATGTGGGTTAGTGTCCCGCAAGTTTTATCAGGGGCTGGGAGATTCTCACTCCCACTAAGGGCTTTGAAGGTCCTCGGTCTAGTGTTATCCTAAGCCTCTTATAGGGTTAGAAGGGTTAGTACGGTTGGGGTAAGGGGGAGTAGGCAGATTGTTGTCGTGGTTAGAATGGCAAGTGGGAGTGTTAGTTGTGAAGAGGGGAGGCGTCAGGGGGCTAGGCCTGTTACGTTGTTGGGGGAGATGGTAAGAGTCATGGCGTATGTTAGTCGTAGATAAAAATATAGGCTTAATAGGGCAGTGAGGGCGGTTAGTGTGGCAATGGGTGCTAGGTCTTGTTTAGTTAATTCTTGAAGGATGAGTCATTTTGGTATAAAGCCGGTCAGAGGGGGGAGACCTCCTAAGGATAGGAGAATAAGGGGGGTGAGAGTGGTTAGTGCGGGGGCTTTTGCTCAAGAGGTGGCTAGTGTATTGATGTTTGTTGATTTATTTAGTTTAAATACAAGAAATGTTGAGGATGTTATGACCAAATATGTTATAAGGGCTAGAAGGGTTAAGGAGGGGGAGAATTGGAGGACAAGGATTATTCAGCCTAGGTGTGCTGTGGAAGAATATGCTATAATTTTCCGAAGTTGTGTTTGATTGAGTCCCCCTCAGCCTCCAATAAGGGTTGAGGTGACACCAAGAATAATTAAGATTGTGGGGTTAGTGGGCTGAATTTGGAGAAGTAAAGCGAAGGGTGCTAGTTTTTGCCAGGTTGACAGAATAAGTCCTGTGGTTAGATCTAACCCTTGAAGTACTTCAGGCAGTCATGTATGTAGTGGGGCAAGGCCTACTTTTAAGGAGAGGGCAAGAATAGCAATGGTGGTTGGAAGGGGGTGAGATATTTGTAGAATGTCTCATTGTCCTGTTAGTCATGCATTGGTAGTGCTGGCGAATAGGAGGGTTGCTGCCCCTGTGGCTTGGGTAAGAAAATATTTTGTGGCGGCTTCAACTGCTCGGGGGTGATGTTGTTGGGCTATAAGAGGGAGGATGGCGAGGGTATTAATTTCCAGACCTATTCAGGCTAGCAGTCAGTGGGAGCTTGCAAATGTAATGGTGGTTCCTAGTCCGAGGCTAAATAAGAGGGTGGCTAAGATATATGGATTCATTAGTAAAGGTAGGGGTTTAACCTACATGCTTGGGGTATGGGCCCAAAAGCTTGGTTAGCTGACTTTACTTAGGAAGTGGTGTAATGGAAGCACTAAGAGTTTTGATCTCTTTAGTTAGGGTTCGAGTCCCTTCTTTCTAAGGAGCTGGAGGGGTTTTAACCCTCATGATTCACTCTATCAAAGTGATCCTTTATTTCAGGCACGGCTCCGTGGTTAAATTTGGGGAGGGAGACCAGCAAGTGCAATAGGGAGTGCGAGGTGTCAGATAACTAAAGCTAATGTAAGTGGAAGAAAGTTTTTTCAGATCAAGTGCATTAGCTGGTCGTATCGGAATCGGGGGTAGGAGGCTCGAACTCAGAGGAATAATAAAGAGAGAAGGGCTGCTTTTGTTATTAAATTTATGGCTGTTAGTTCAGGGGTGGCGGGAATGTGGGAAGCTCCTAAGAAGAGGATGGCAGAAAGGGTGTTTATGAGGAGGATGTTTGCGTATTCTGCCAGGAAGAATAGGGCGAAAGGGCCTCCTGCATATTCTACGTTAAAGCCAGAGACTAGTTCTGATTCCCCCTCAGTTAGGTCGAAAGGTGCTCGGTTGGTCTCTGCTAGTGTTGAAATATATCATATTGCGGCTAAAGGTCAGGCCGGTAGTAGGAGCCAGGTGGCCTCTTGGGCTGTGCTAAAGGTTTGTAGGGTAAAACCACCTGTAAAAATGATCGCGTTTAAAAGGATCAGTCCCAGGCTAACTTCATATGAAATAGTTTGGGCTACAGCTCGGAGGGCCCCGATGAGGGCATATTTTGAATTGGAGGCTCAGCCTGAGCCTAGGATGGAATATACTGCTAAGCTAGACAGTGCTAGGATAAAGAGGATTCCCAGGTTTAAATCTAGGATGGGGTATGGTATGGGGAGGGGGGCTCACAGGGTAAGGGCAAGGGTAAGGGCTAATATTGGGGCGAGGAGAAAGAGAATGGGGGAGGCGGTTGAAGGGCGGACGGGCTCTTTGGTAAATAGCTTTACTCCGTCAGCGATTGGTTGAAGGAGGCCGTAGGGTCCAACGATGTTTGGGCCTTTTCGGAATTGTATATATCCTAGAACTTTTCGTTCGACTAGTGTAAGGAAAGCAACGGCTAGGAGTACGGGAACAATGTAGGCCAAGGGGTTAATAATATGGGTGAAGAGCGTTGAGATCATAGTTGGGGAGAGGATTTGAACCTCTGTATAAAGGGCTTAGACCTTTCGCAATGTAGCCGGACTCTGCCACCCCAACTTGTCATTCTCTCGGACAAGGGGGTAGATGCCCCCTTGTCTAATTGAGCTGCTTTCATCAGGTGGGGGTGAGGCATGTTTTGGACATGGGCCCCCTCTTTTCGGTCCTTTCGTACTGGAAAAGATCAATACATAGATAGAAACCGACCTGGATTACTCCGGTCTGAACTCAGATCACGTAGGACTTTAATCGTTGAACAAACGAACCCTTAATAGCGGCTGCACCATTAGGATGTCCTGATCCAACATCGAGGTCGTAAACCTCCTCGTTGATACGGGCTCTAAGAGGAGATTGCGCTGTTATCCCTAGGGTAACTTGGTCCATTAATCGGCGTTGCCGGATCTTATTGGTCAGAAGTGTCTGTTAATTAGAGCTGTCGCTCTTGGTTGTGAATGTAATACATTCGGTCCTTGCGGGGGTTTTTTGTTACTCCGCGGTCGCCCCAACCTAAGACATTAGGGCAGGGCTCAGTGTATTCATGTCCCATGTTCAGGATATTAATGCTGATCTGCTTTAGTGTCTGAAGCTCCATAGGGTCTTCTCGTCTTATGTTTTTATCCCCGCTTCTGCACGGGGAGATCAATTTCATTGACTTGAAAGAGGAGACAGTCAAGCCCTCGTTATGCCATTCATACAGGTCCCCATTTAAAAGACAAGTGATTGCGCTACCTTCGCACGGTCAAAATACCGCGGCCGTTAAACATATAGTCACAGGGCAGGCGGGACCTCTTATACTTTCGGTTTAGCAAGAGGCGATGTTTTTGGTAAACAGGCGAGGCTGAGTGTTTGCCGAGTTCCTTCTCTTTCTTTTAGTCTTTCCCTACGAGCATACCTGTGTAGGGGTAACGGTTGTTTGTTTTGGGTGTTTTTCTAGTTGTTTTGTTTGTGGTTCAGTTCCCTCTGTTATTTGGGGCCGTTAAGGTTCGGTGGGTTGTCCGTTTCCGATTTACATGTATGCAGGGAGAGAGCCGTTAGGCTCTCTTATATACTGATTTTAGCAGAATCGCTCCCATGTAGACATGGGATGGCCCAGTAGGATAAGGGGAGTAAGAGGTGGTGGTCGAGACTTGGGGCTTTAAAATAGAGTGTCTGAGCTTTAACGCTTTTTGATGGGATGGCTGCTTTCAAGCCCACCCTGATGTTTTGCCTTGTTTAATTATGATCTTTATCCTCCTAAAAAAGTTGTATCTTATTTCTAAGGGGCTGTACCCCCTTCGACTAACTCTCTCGGTTTCTTGTGATATCTGTAGATGTAAAAATTTGTAAGAAGGAAGAAGCCGGGAGGCTGAACTTCTATCCAGTTAATGGGCAACCAGCTATTACTAAGTTCGGTAGGTTTATCACCTCTACTCGAAGGTCTCCCCACTCTTTTGCTACAGAGACGGGTTGGCCCTATTGATTAGGTTGCCTTGGAGTAGCTCACAAAGTTTCGGGTTGTCAAACTAAAGTGCTCTTTGCTTGGGTTGCACTGGCTAAATCATGATGCAAAAGGTACGAGGTAAGATCTCTGCTTTTTTGAGCTTCACTTGTTTGTTTCATTTGGTTTTTCAGCATTCCCTTGCGGTACTTTCTCTATCGCTCCATGTCCCTTTTCTGTCGCCCATACTAAGGGGGAAAAATGGTTTGTTCGCGGAGACATTCGTGTCTTTGGGTTTAGTTATTGTGTTTTGTTGTTTTTGGTTAGGTTGGGCTAGCGAGTCAGTATCAAGGCAACTCGGGTTGAACGAGTATTTCCTCCGTGTAAAGGAGGTGTTCTTCTTTGAACTATGCTTTGGTTTTGCCAAGTGCACCTTCCGGTACACTTACCATGTTACGACTTGCCTCCCCTTTGCTGGTATAAAGGTTTTAAGTTAAAGTATAAAAGATATGCTTGGAGAGAGTGACGGGCGGTGTGTGCGCGCTTCAGGGCCGGTTTCAGCGGAACGCTCTGCTTTCCGCTTACTGCTAAATCCTCCTTCTAGATACACGTTTCAGTACTATTATCCGTGATTCGCTGTAATAGGGAATGTAGCCCATTTCTTCCCCCTCCATACGCTACACCTCGACCTGACGTTTTGGGTTCTACCAATTGTGCTTACTAGGAAGCCTTCATAGGGTAAGCTGGCGACGGCGGTATATAGGCGGGGATGACTAGGAAGGGTGAGGTTAAACGGGGGTTATCGGTTATAGAACAGGCTCCTCTAGGTGGGTCTAAAGCACCGCCAAGTCCTTTGGGTTTTAAGCTGTTGCTCGTAGTCTCCAGGCGGATAGTGGGTGTGTAAAACTATCAATGTTTAGGGCGAAGCATAGTGGGGTATCTAATCCCAGTTTGTATCTTGGCTTTCGTGGGTTCAGGTAAAATAAAGCTACTTTCGTGGGTGTGCTTCTTACTTTCGTAAAGCGTATAACAGCTTAGTAAGCGTTCGGCTTTAGTATTTATTATCCCTTAACCACGCTTTACGCCGGAGCCTGTCAACTTGGGCCTCTCGTATAACCGCGGTAGCTGGCACGAGTTTTACCGGCCCTTTTAACCATAACTAAGTCAAGTTTACACTCATGGCTTAATGTCTATCACTGCTGGGTTCCCTTGAGGGTGTGGCTAAGCAAGGTGTCGTGGGCTATGTAGTCATGTGCCTGATACCTGCTCCTTGTCCCCGGACGGGGGACTGCAGGGCATTCTCACAGGGGTGCGGATACTCGCATGTGTAAATTTGGTTAAAGCTGATAGGAAAGTCAGGACCAAGCCTTTGTGTTTTCGAGGCTGTACTAGAGCCTATCTTAACATCTTCAGTGTAACGCTTTATTTTAAGCTACGATAAC